AGAGATAGATCTGAAACTTACTATATCCGAAAAGCGGATCCGATCCATGCCAACATAAAGACCATACCTTCCATAAACCTTCATGTGAAAGACGGCGGGTCCAGTCTCATCCCATTCCCAAGCGAACAACGCCATTCATCTCTCAAGTTCTCAGATCCGGTTTGCTGCTCGCTCAACAAATCAATCTCCTCAACTTCTGCCTACTACGCTACGATCAGCAGTAGCCGAACTGTGCGCCCCTACCCTATAGAGTCCGTCCGTTTGGCAGCAAAACATAGCGAGTGGAGTAAGTAGGATGAGGCGGCCGGAAGAGACTGAGCCCGGACGAAGCCAATCACATTGAGTTGTAGATTGACATAGTTAACCTTCAGTGCACTTCAAATAGAAAGTCAGAGTTGAAGCTGAGCGTTCACCTTAGCGGCACCTCTGACCTCAGATGCATGTGTTAAGCATATAACTAGCGAGCTAACCATACTTCGGATATCGCTCGGAGCAAGGCCAGTCGCTGGATTAATACTAAAAAACGGACCATTCCTTATCAGCTAACTTTTGGCTAAGGGACTGCCGGAAAGGATAAAGTCAACCCATGCGCCAATCGACGGTTCCGAGTTCGTTATATTAATATTTATATATATAGAAAGTTGCCGGGTTTTCACTCTGTCGGGCGATTCATCTTTGAGCTATTTTGCTTGGCCACTGCCACTAAAGAAATAGTCTTTTTTCGTTTTTACCAAGATAACAAGATAATGAGCTAGCCACAAAAGCTATCACTGAAAGAAGCCGCAGCTGGCTTAAAAAAAAAGCCTTTTCGTTGTCACCACTAACCTCGATCGATTGGAGCATCGGGTGACTGGATAGCCCAATGAAATATATAAGGTGCATCAGAGAAGATGTATCAATCATGAATAGACCAGTCGAAAAACCTCTTCCAGTGCATTCTACCGACGCAGGGGGACTGATTTATGCTGTCCATGTTGTCAGCCCATTTATTTATTGCTGCTCCTCGATCAGTTCATTGGTCTTCTTCGGCTAAGAAGATTTTCAATCAAATACGTTGTAGCTGACGAAAACACGGACCTATCTCCGGCTTACTCTCCTGATCACCGAAAGATGGACGAGGGCTTCTCTTACCTCAAAAACCCCTTTCCGTAGGTAAGGATCAACAGGATTGGTTGGGTAACTGGAAGCTGACTGATCAGCTCGAAAGAAGAACGCAACGAATTCAGAATGATTAGGAAGGGCCGGACCTCTCTTGACCGAAGGCCTGACTTCTCTTCTCGAGCTCATGGACTTTGTTCATGGGGGGGCACTGAGCAAATCGACTACACGGAACAATCAAGCCCGAATTCCCCTAGATGGAAGAAGAATGTGGACAGATGGAACCAAAGAGGTCCCTGCTTAGCGCAGGCTACTTTTGAGCCCTAGATCAAGAATAAGGTGTCCCCTACACCGGACCGGAATCTCCATCCCGATTAGGAACCACAATAGTGATTCTCAATGGCTGGTTGTCTTTCAGAACCTGCTTCTGTGCTGACCAAGAAGCAGAACCAAAGCGAGCAGGCAGGACCAGTACCCTTAGTTGTTCTATACCTTGCAGGAGAAAGGAAAAAGTAGCCATTCGGGTATGAAGTTGCTTGCACATTGCCCCCCAACTCACACAGCTAGGTTTCGAGAGGGCTCTATCGATCTCCGGAACAGGGGAAGAAAGGGAGGAAGTGGGTGGTATCGTATATAAGATTAAGGACGCTTTTCGAAGTAATGTGACCCGTAACTCGAAATATCGTAAGAGAAGAAAGAATTGAAAAGAGCCTATTCAGTTAGTCAGAAAGCTAGATCAAGAAAGCTGCGCCCAATAGAGCAACGCCTTGAGTAGACCGATAAGGTCTCGCGAAGCCGGTCACCGTACGCCTACGATCCTATCTGACTATTGAGGAGAGCTCTTTGATCTTCTATCTTTTGTTCAATTGTGCGTGCTTTGCTTAACACATGCAATCGAAAGAATGTTCGATCATCAAACTTAGACTCAATGAAAGCTGCCGTTCACGTCAGGGTCCGAAGGAGATGTAGTCACTTTGAGTCTTTCTTCGAGATTGGGTTGGTGGTTAGTAAGGAAAGCCGGGTGTGGTGATCCGATCAACGAAAATCCATCAAGAAATTACATAGTAAGAATCGCACTAATCCGCGACCAGCAAGTTTTCCGAAACCAAACTGAATAGAATTGTGACTTTCAAAAAATGCTTGCTGAAAATCAAAGAAAGAAGGTCCATTTTCCCACGTAGTTCGTCGGTCAAACCTACGATTCTCTTCTTAATAGAGAGATCTTTTTCTAGTTAGACTTCTATCAATGCAATGAAAGAACCTTCCCTTCCTATTTCTTTGTCCAGTCAGATAGAAATCTATAGATATATACCCAAAAGAGCCCTTCTTTACCACTTTAGGGGGTGGGGGTGAAGGGGGGGTTTACATACAACCGAGGCAAAGTGGTTTATGATTGAATCTC